GCTAGCGTAGCTTAATACAAAGCATAGCACTGAAGATGCTAAGATGAGTCCTAAAAAACTCCGCATGCACAAAGGCATGGTCCCGACCTTACTATCAGCTCTAACTCAACTTACACATGCAAGTCTCCGCAGCCCAGTGAGTATGCCCTCAATCCCCCGCCCGGGGACGAGGAGCGGGCATCAGGCACAAACAATTAGCCCAAGACGCCTGGCCTAGCCACACCCCCAAGGGAATTCAGCAGTGATAAACATTAAGCCATAAGTGAAAACTTGACTCAGTTAGTGTTAAAAGGGCCGGTAAAACTCGTGCCAGCCACCGCGGTTAGACGAGAGGCCCTAGTTGATAATGCAACGGCGTAAAGGGTGGTTAAGGACAAGCAAAAATAAAGCCAAATGGCCCTTTGGCCGTCATACGCTTCTAGGTGCCCGAAGCCCTAACACGAAAGTAGCTTTAATAACCCCACCTGACCCCACGAAAGCTGAGAAACAAACTGGGATTAGATACCCCACTATGCTCAGCCGTAAACTTAGACATCAAACTACAATTAGATGTCCGCCAGGGTACTACGAGCATTAGCTTAAAACCCAAAGGACCTGACGGTGTCTCAGATCCCCCTAGAGGAGCCTGTTCTAGAACCGATAACCCCCGTTAAACCTCACCACTTCTAGCCATCCCAGCCTATATACCGCCGTCGTCAGCTTACCCTGTGAAGGTAATAAAAGTAAGCAAAATGGGTATAACCCAGAACGTCAGGTCGAGGTGTAGCGCATGAAGTGGAAAGAAATGGGCTACATTTTCTACCACAGAATATTACGAACATGCACCATGAAACAGTGCTTGAAGGAGGATTTAGTAGTAAAAAGGAAATAGAGTGTCCTTTTGAACCCGGCTCTGAGACGCGTACACACCGCCCGTCACTCTCCCCTGTCAAAACGCACCCAAAATACCTAATAATATAGCACCGACAAGGGGAGGCAAGTCGTAACACGGTAAGTGTACCGGAAGGTGCACTTGGATCAAACCCAGGGTGTGGCTGAGTTAGTTAAGCATCTCACTTACACCGAGAAGACATCCATGCAAGTTGGATCACCCTGAGCCAAACAGCTAGCTTACCCACCAAAATTAACCAAACAGTATAAATAAAATAAAATGGACAAAACACCAAAAACTAAACCATTCTTTTACCTGAGTATGGGAGACAGAAAAGGTTCAACCAAAGCAATAGAAACAGTACCGCAAGGGAAAGCTGAAAGAGAAATGAAACAACCCATATAAGCACAAAAAAGCAAAGATTAAATCTTGTACCTTTTGCATCATGATTTAGCCAGTAAACCCAAGCAAAGAGACCTTTAGTTTGAAACCCCGAAACCAGGTGAGCTACCCCGAGACAGCCTATTTAGGGCCAACCCGTCTCTGTGGCAAAAGAGTGGGAAGAGCTCCGGGTAGAAGTGACAGACCTACCGAACCTGGTGATAGCTGGTTGCCTAGGAAACGAATAGAAGTTCAGCCTCGTACACCTTAAATCAAACAGACACATAAACAAGATATCAAGAGAAATACACGAGAGTTAGTTAAAGGGGGTACAGCCCCTTTAACAAAGGATACAACCTTATCAGGAGGATAAAGATCATAATATATAAAACATACTGTTCTAGTGGGCCTAAAAGCAGCCATCTAAACAGAAAGCGTTAAAGCTCAGACAGAAAAAAGTTTATTATTCCGATAAATAATCTTACTCCCCTAAACTCTACTAGGCTAATCCATGCCCCCATGGAAGAAATTATGCTAAAATGAGTAACAAGAAGGCCCGCCCTTCTCCCCAGCACAAGTGTAAGCCAAACCGGACAAACCATTGGCAATTAACGAACTCAACCCAAGAGAGTAATGTGAATCACAAAAAAATCAAGAAAACCACACAACCAATAATCGTTACCCCCACACTGGAGTGCTACTTTAAAGGAAAGACTAAAAGAAAAGGAAGGAACTCGGCAAACACAAGCCTCGCCTGTTTACCAAAAACATCGCCTCCTGCAACACAACTATGTATAGGAGGTCCAGCCTGCCCAGTGACTACAAGTTCAACGGCCGCGGTATTTTGACCGTGCAAAGGTAGCGCAATCACTTGTCTTTTAAATAGAGACCTGTATGAATGGCTAAACGAGGGCTTAACTGTCTCCCCTTTCCAGTCAGTGAAATTGATCTGCCCGTGCAGAAGCGGACATAAAAATACAAGACGAGAAGACCCTTTGGAGCTTAAGGTACAAAACTCAACCACGTCAAGCAACTTAATAAAAAGCAAAAACCTTGTGGAACATGAGATTTTACCTTCGGTTGGGGCGACCACGGAGGAAAACAAAGCCTCCAAGTGGATTGGGAAAACCTCCTAAAACTAAGAGAGACATCTCTAAGCCACAGAACATCTGACCAAACATGATCCGGCTACCCAAAGCCGATCAACGAACCAAGTTACCCTAGGGATAACAGCGCAATCCTCTCCCAGAGTCCATATCGACGAGAGGGTTTACGACCTCGATGTTGGATCAGGACATCCTAATGGTGCAGCCGCTATTAAGGGTTCGTTTGTTCAACGATTAAAGTCCTACGTGATCTGAGTTCAGACCGGAGCAATCCAGGTCAGTTTCTATCTGTAACGTTACTTTTCCTAGTACGAAAGGATCGGAAAAGAGGGGCCCATACTTCAAGCACGCCCCACCCCTAATTTATGAAAACAAATAAATAAAGTAAAGGGAGAGCCAAAATCCCAGCTAGCCAAAATAAGGACATACTGGGGTGGCAGAGCATGGTAAATTGCGAAAGGCCTAAGCCCTTTTAGCCAGAGGTTCAAATCCTCTCCCCAGTTCATGCTAAACATCCTAATAACTCACCTAATTAACCCCCTAGCATACATCGTACCCGTTCTCTTAGCGGTGGCCTTCCTAACACTAATTGAACGAAAAGTACTAGGCTACATACAACTACGAAAAGGCCCTAACGTAGTAGGACCTTACGGACTACTACAGCCCATCGCCGACGGAGTTAAACTCTTTATCAAAGAACCAGTCCGCCCCTCCACATCATCCCCATTTCTATTCCTAGCCACCCCCATACTCGCACTAACCCTGGCCATAACCCTATGAGCACCAATACCAATACCCCACCCTGTCACTGACCTCAACCTAGGAATCCTATTCATCCTAGCCTTATCAAGCCTCGCAGTATACTCAATCTTAGGATCTGGATGAGCATCAAATTCAAAATACGCACTAATCGGGGCCCTACGAGCTGTAGCCCAAACAATTTCATACGAAGTAAGCCTAGGATTAATCTTACTTTCAGTAATTATCTTCTCAGGAGGATATACGCTACAAACATTTAACATCACCCAAGAAGGCATCTGACTACTAGTACCCGCCTGACCCCTAGCCGCAATATGGTATATCTCAACATTAGCCGAAACCAACCGAGCACCCTTCGACTTAACAGAAGGAGAATCCGAACTAGTCTCTGGTTTCAACGTAGAATATGCAGGAGGGCCCTTCGCCCTATTCTTCCTAGCAGAATACGCCAACATCCTACTAATAAATACACTATCAGCCGTACTATTCCTAGGGGCCTCACACATCCCAAGCATCCCAGAACTTACAACAATTAACCTAATAACCAAAGCTGCATTACTATCAATTATATTCTTGTGAGTACGAGCCTCCTACCCCCGATTCCGATATGATCAACTAATACACCTAGTCTGAAAAAACTTCCTCCCCCTCACACTCGCCTTCGTACTATGACACACCGCCCTACCAATCGCACTAGCAGGCCTCCCCCCACAACTATAAACAAGGAACTGTGCCTGAATGCCCAAGGACCACTTTGATAGAGTGATTTATAGGGGTTAAAATCCCCTCAGTTCCTAGAAAGAAGGGAATTGAACCCATACTCAAGAGATCAAAACTCTTGGTGCTTCCTTTACACCACTTTCTACAGGCGGGGTCAGCTAATCAAGCTTTCGGGCCCATACCCCGAACATGACGGTTAAAGTCCCTCCTCCGCCAATGAACCCATACGTACTTGCAATCCTACTATCCAGCCTAGGACTAGGAACCACCCTAACCTTTGCCAGCTCCCACTGACTACTAGCCTGAATAGGGTTAGAAATCAATACCCTAGCAATCACCCCACTAATAGCGCAACACCACCACCCACGTGCAGTAGAAGCAACCACAAAATACTTCCTGACCCAAGCCACAGCGGCAGCAATAATTTTATTCGCAAGCACAACAAACGCCTGAATAACAGGAGAATGAAACATTAACGACCTATCCAACCCAATCGCCAACACAATATTTATAACCGCCTTAGCCCTAAAAATCGGACTAGCACCAATACACTTCTGAATACCAGAAGTCCTACAAGGACTAGACCTTACAACAGGCCTAATCTTATCCACCTGACAAAAACTTGCCCCATTCGCACTAATTATTCAAACAGCCCAAACCATCGACCCAATACTACTAACCCTACTAGGAATTACATCCACACTAGTAGGCGGATGAGGAGGATTAAACCAAACCCAACTACGAAAAATTCTAGCCTACTCCTCAATCGCACACATAGGATGAATAGTCATTATTATCCAATATGCTCCACAACTTACACTAATTGCGCTAGGAACATACATTATTATAACATCCGCAGCATTCCTTACCCTCAAAATATCATTCACCACTAAAATCAATACACTCGCAACAACCTGGTCAAAAAACCCAATCCTAGCATCAACCACTGCCCTAGCACTATTATCACTAGGAGGGCTCCCCCCACTCACAGGATTCATACCAAAATGATTAATTTTACAAGAATTAACAAAACAAGACCTCCCAATCGTCGCTACCACCATAGCCCTTGCCGCCCTAATCAGCTTATACTTCTACCTACGCCTATGTTACGCAATAACATTAACCATCTCCCCCAACACAACCAACTCAACCACCCCATGACGAACCCAAACAACCCAAACCCTCCTTCCCCTGGCCCTATTCACCACAGCCGCCCTAGGACTACTACCAATAACCCCAACCATTATAATACTAACCACCTAGGGACTTAGGATAATATTAGACCAAAAGCCTTCAAAGCTTTAAGTAGAAGTGAAAATCTTCTAGTCCCTGATTAAGACCTACAAGAAATTAACTTGCATCTCCTGATTGCAAATCAGACATTTTTATTAAACTAAGGCCTTCACTAGATGGGAAGGCCTCGATCCTACAAACTCTTAGTTAACAGCTAAGCGCTCAAACCAGCGAGCATCCATCTACTTTTCCCGCCGGTAAAACCAGTAAGGCGGGAAAAGCCCCGGCAGAGTATTAGTCTACGTCTTCGGATTTGCAATCCAATGTGTTCTTCACCACAGGGCTATGATAGGGAGAGGACTCAAACCTCTGTCTTCGGGGCTACAACCCACCGCCTAAGCACTCGGCCACCCTACCTGTGGCAATCACGCGCTGATTCTTCTCTACTAACCACAAAGACATTGGTACCCTTTATCTCGTATTCGGTGCCTGAGCCGGAATAGTAGGAACCGCCTTAAGCCTTCTCATTCGGGCCGAACTAAGCCAACCCGGATCGCTTCTAGGCGACGACCAAATTTATAATGTTATCGTAACTGCTCACGCCTTCGTAATAATTTTCTTTATAGTAATGCCTATCCTCATTGGAGGGTTTGGAAACTGACTCGTGCCATTAATGATCGGGGCCCCAGACATAGCATTCCCCCGTATAAACAATATAAGCTTCTGACTCCTACCCCCATCATTTCTACTATTACTAGCTTCTTCTGGTGTTGAGGCTGGAGCTGGGACAGGATGAACAGTATATCCTCCCCTTGCAGGTAACTTAGCCCACGCAGGAGCATCAGTAGACCTAACAATTTTCTCACTCCACCTAGCAGGAGTTTCATCAATTCTAGGGGCCATTAATTTCATTACTACAACTATTAACATGAAACCACCAGCCATTTCACAATATCAAACACCCCTATTCGTCTGATCCGTACTTGTAACTGCCGTACTACTTCTCCTATCATTACCAGTATTGGCCGCTGGCATCACAATGCTTTTAACAGATCGAAATCTTAATACCACATTCTTCGATCCGGCAGGAGGAGGAGATCCAATCCTTTACCAACACCTATTCTGATTCTTTGGCCACCCAGAAGTCTACATTCTCATCCTCCCAGGATTTGGCATTATCTCCCACGTAGTAGCCTATTATTCGGGTAAAAAAGAACCATTCGGCTACATAGGAATAGTCTGAGCAATAATGGCCATTGGCCTATTAGGGTTCATTGTATGAGCTCATCACATGTTTACCGTCGGGATAGACGTAGATACTCGTGCATACTTTACATCTGCAACAATAATTATTGCCATCCCAACCGGTGTAAAAGTATTTAGCTGATTAGCTACACTTCATGGAGGATCAATTAAATGAGAAACTCCCATGCTCTGAGCCCTTGGGTTTATCTTCCTATTTACAGTAGGTGGACTTACAGGAATTGTATTATCTAACTCATCACTAGACATTGTCCTCCACGACACATATTATGTAGTCGCACACTTCCACTACGTATTATCAATAGGTGCCGTATTCGCTATTATAGCAGCCTTCGTGCACTGATTCCCACTACTAACCGGATATACTCTTCACAGCACCTGAACAAAAATCCACTTTGGCGTAATGTTTATTGGAGTCAACCTCACATTCTTCCCACAACATTTCCTAGGCCTAGCAGGCATGCCACGACGATACTCTGATTACCCAGATGCCTACGCCCTATGAAACACAGTATCATCCATTGGGTCGCTAATTTCTCTAATCGCAGTAATTATGTTCCTATTCATCCTGTGAGAAGCCTTCGCCGCTAAACGAGAAGTATTATCTGTAGAATTAACTATAACAAATGTAGAATGACTCCATGGCTGCCCTCCTCCTTACCACACATACGAGGAGCCAGCATTTGTCCAAATTCAATCAAACTAACGAGAAAGGGAGGAATTGAACCCCCATATACTGGTTTCAAGCCAGCCACATAACCACTCTGTCACTTCCTTCTAAAGACATTAGTAAAATGCAAATTACATCACCTTGTCAAGGTGAAATCGCAGGTTAAACTCCTGCATGTCTTAAGCTACCAAAGCTTAATGGCACATCCAACACAACTAGGATTCCAAGACGCGGCATCACCCGTTATAGAAGAGCTTCTACACTTCCACGACCACGCACTAATAATCGTGCTCCTAATTAGCACCTTAGTATTATATATTATTACTGCAATGGTTTCAACCAAACTTACTAACAAATATATTCTGGACTCCCAAGAAATCGAAATCGTATGAACTATTTTACCAGCCGTTATTTTAGTCTTAATTGCCCTGCCCTCATTACGCATTTTATACCTTATAGACGAAATCAATGACCCCCACCTAACAATTAAGGCAATAGGACACCAATGATACTGAAGCTACGAATATACGGATTATGAAAACCTAGGCTTTGACTCCTATATGGTCCCAACCCAAGACCTTACCCCCGGACAATTCCGACTCCTAGAAACTGACCACCGAATGGTCGTCCCCATAGAATCCCCAGTCCGTGTTCTAGTATCCGCCGAAGACGTATTACACTCCTGAGCTGTCCCATCTCTAGGTGTAAAAATAGACGCAGTGCCAGGGCGACTGAATCAAACCGCCTTCATCGCCTCACGCCCAGGCGTATTCTACGGACAATGCTCCGAAATCTGCGGTGCCAACCACAGCTTTATACCAATCGTAGTAGAAGCAGTCCCACTAGAACATTTCGAAAACTGATCCTCATTAATACTAGAAGACGCCTCGCTAGGAAGCTAAATATTGGACAAAGCATTGGCCTTTTAAGCCAAAGATTGGTGATTCCCGACCACCCCTAGTGAAATGCCACAATTAAACCCCGGCCCTTGATTCGCAATTCTAGTATTTTCTTGATTAATTTTCCTAACCATCATTCCAACTAAAATCTTAAACCATATTTCACCAAACGAACCAACCCCAGTAAGTGCCGAAAAACACAAAACTGAATCCTGAGATTGACCATGATAACAAGCTTCTTCGACCAATTCGCAAGCCCATCATACCTGGGAATCCCCCTAATCGCAATTGCAATTGCACTACCATGAGTTATTTACCCAACCCCATCATCCCGATGAATTAATAACCGACTTATCACAATCCAAGGATGATTTATTAACCGATTTACAAACCAACTGTTACTCCCCTTAAATGTAGGAGGCCACAAATGAGCACTTTTATTAGCCTCACTAATAATTTTCCTAATTACCATTAATATACTGGGCTTGCTTCCATACACCTTCACACCTACAACACAATTATCACTTAACATAGGGTTCGCCGTACCACTTTGACTTGCCACAGTAATTATTGGAATACGTAATCAACCAACAGTCGCCCTAGGACACCTTCTTCCAGAAGGAACTCCCATCCCCCTAATTCCAGTACTTATTATCATCGAAACAATCAGCCTATTCATCCGACCACTAGCCCTAGGAGTCCGACTTACAGCTAACCTAACTGCAGGTCACCTACTAATTCAACTAATTGCCACAGCCGTATTTGTTCTCTTACCAATAATGCCAACAGTAGCAATCCTAACTGCCACAGTACTTTTCCTACTAACACTACTAGAAGTCGCGGTAGCAATAATTCAAGCCTATGTATTTGTACTTCTCCTAAGCCTATACCTACAAGAAAACGTTTAATGGCCCACCAAGCACATGCCTATCATATAGTTGATCCAAGCCCATGACCCCTAACCGGAGCCATCGCCGCACTACTAATAACATCCGGTCTAGCAATTTGATTCCACTTTCACTCAACAACCTTAATAACTCTAGGACTAATCCTTCTACTTCTTACAATATATCAATGATGACGAGACATTATTCGAGAAGGAACCTTCCAAGGACACCACACACCCCCAGTACAAAAAGGACTGCGATACGGAATAATCCTATTCATTACATCAGAAGTATTCTTCTTCCTAGGATTCTTCTGAGCCTTTTATCACTCAAGCCTAGCACCAACACCAGAATTAGGAGGATGCTGACCTCCAACAGGAATTACCCCTCTAGACCCATTTGAAGTTCCACTTCTTAACACAGCCGTACTACTAGCATCAGGAGTTACAGTCACATGGGCTCACCACAGTATTATAGAAGGAGAACGAAAACAAGCAATTCAATCACTAGCACTAACCATCCTACTAGGACTCTATTTCACCGCCCTTCAAGCCATAGAATATTATGAAGCACCATTCACAATCGCAGACGGAGTTTACGGCTCAACATTCTTTGTAGCCACAGGATTCCACGGACTGCACGTCATCATTGGATCATCATTCCTGGCCGTATGTCTCCTACGCCAAATCCAATACCACTTCACATCTGAACATCACTTTGGCTTCGAAGCCGCTGCCTGATACTGACATTTCGTCGACGTAGTATGACTATTCCTATACGTATCCATCTACTGATGAGGCTCATAAATCTTTCTAGTATTAAAGTTAGTATAAGTGACTTCCAATCACACGGTCTTGGTTAAACCCCAAGGAAAGATAATGAATTTAATCATAACCATTTTAGTCATTACAGTAGCCCTATCCCTAATCCTAGCAATTGTATCATTCTGATTACCACAAATAAACCCAGATGCAGAAAAATTATCCCCATACGAATGTGGCTTTGATCCACTAGGATCTGCTCGATTACCTTTCTCCCTACGCTTCTTCCTAGTAGCAATCCTATTTCTACTCTTTGACCTGGAAATTGCCCTCCTCCTCCCCCTTCCATGAGGAGATCAACTCCATAACCCCACCGGAACATTCTTCTGAGCCACAACAGTCCTAATCTTATTAACCCTAGGCTTAATTTACGAGTGAACCCAAGGTGGCCTAGAATGAGCAGAATAGGGAGTTAGTCCAAGACAAGACCTCTGATTTCGGCTCAGAAGATCGTGGTTTAATTCCACGACCCCCTTATGACACCCGTACATTTTAGCTTTAGCTCAGCATTCATTTTAGGATTAATAGGACTAGCATTCCACCGTACACACCTACTATCCGCACTCCTCTGCTTAGAAGGAATAATATTATCCCTATTTATTGCATTAGCCCTATGGGCACTACAATTCGAATCCACAGGATTCTCTACAGCCCCCATACTACTCCTAGCCTTCTCTGCTTGTGAAGCTAGCACAGGTCTAGCCTTACTGGTTGCCACAGCCCGTACTCACGGAACTGACCGCTTACAAAACCTAAATCTATTACAATGCTAAAAGTATTAATTCCCACAATTATGCTATTTCCAACAATTTGATTAGTCTCCCCTAAATGACTATGAACAACCACAACCGCACATAGCCTTCTAATTGCTTTCATTAGCTTAACATGGCTAAAATGAACCTCAGAAACAGGATGAACCTCCTCCAACATGTATTTAGCCACAGACCCATTATCAACCCCTCTCCTTGTACTAACATGCTGACTACTCCCACTAATAATTTTAGCTAGCCAAAACCATATTAATCCAGAGCCAATTAGCCGACAACGCTCATACATCATACTCCTTGCCTCACTACAAACCTTCCTAATTATAGCATTCGGTGCTACAGAAATTATTATATTCTACATTATATTCGAGGCCACACTAATCCCAACCCTTATTATTATTACCCGATGAGGAAACCAAACCGAGCGCCTAAACGCAGGAACCTACTTCCTATTTTATACCCTAGCAGGATCGCTCCCACTTTTAGTTGCCTTACTCCTACTTCAACAATCCACAGGAACATTATCTATACTAGTACTACAATATTCCCAACCACTACAACTCAACTCCTGGGGCCATATAATCTGATGAGCCGGCTGCTTAATCGCATTCCTAGTAAAAATACCCCTATATGGAGTACACTTATGACTACCAAAAGCACATGTAGAAGCTCCCGTAGCAGGGTCCATAGTACTTGCAGCAGTATTACTAAAACTAGGAGGATACGGAATAATACGAATAATAGTTATGTTAGACCCACTATCAAAAGAACTCGCCTACCCATTCATTATCTTGGCCCTTTGAGGAATCATTATAACCGGCTCAATTTGCCTACGACAAACAGACCTAAAATCTTTAATTGCATATTCATCCGTAAGCCATATGGGCTTAGTGGCAGGAGGAATCCTAATTCAAACCCCTTGAGGATTTTCAGGAGCAATTATTCTAATAATCGCCCACGGACTAGTGTCTTCAGCACTATTCTGTCTAGCTAACACAGCATATGAGCGAACCCATAGCCGAACAATAATCCTCGCCCGAGGACTACAAGTAATTTTTCCACTAACTGCAGTCTGATGATTTATCGCTAATCTCGCAAACCTAGCACTTCCACCTCTACCTAACCTAATAGGAGAGCTCATAATCATCACAACCCTATTTAACTGATCACCATGAACCATTCTATTAACAGGACTAGGAACATTAATTACAGCCGGCTACTCTCTATACATATTCCTTATGTCACAACGAGGCCCAACCCCAAATCACATTACAGGACTCCAACCTTTCCACACCCGAGAACACCTACTAATAACCATGCACCTTATCCCAGTTCTCCTCCTAATAACAAAACCAGAACTCATATGAGGATGATGCTATTGTAAGTATAGTTTAACTAAAATATTAGATTGTGATTCTAAAGACAGGAGTTAAAATCCCCTTACTCACCAAGGAAGTACAGAAAATAGTAAGCACTGCTAATCCTTACCTACCATGGTTAAAATCCGTGGCTTCCTTGCGCTTTCAAAGGATAACAGTTCATCCATTGGTCTTAGGAACCAAAAACTCTTGGTGCAAATCCAAGTGGAAGCTAAAATGGCATTAATTATACACTCATCACTTCTCCTAATTTTCTTTATCCTAGCATACCCACTAATTACCACACTAAATCCAAACCAACAAGAGTCCAAATTAGCAGAAAAAACTAAAACCGCTGTTAGCTCCGCATTCTTTATCAGCCTCCTACCCCTAACAATTTTTCTAAACCTAAAAACAGAAGGCATTATCACAAACTGGCACTGAATAAACACCCAAACATTTGATGTTAATATTAGTTTCAAATTTGACCACTACTCCCTAATCTTCGTCCCAATTGCCTTATATGTCACCTGATCAATTCTAGAATTTGCACTATGATATATGCACTCCGACCCCTACATCGACCGATTCTTTAAATATCTCCTCATATTCCTGGTAGCCATAATTATCCTAGTCACAGCCAACAACATATTCCAACTATTCATCGGCTGAGAGGGAGTAGGAATCATATCATTTCTACTAATCGGATGATGACATGGACGAGCAGACGCTAACACAGCAGCCCTCCAAGCCGTCATTTATAACCGAGTAGGAGACATCGGACTAATTATAACCATAGCCTGACTCGCAATAAACCTCAACTCATGAGAAATTCAACAAATCTTCACCCTATCAAAAAACTTTGACATAACCATTCCCTTAATAGGACTCGCCCTAGCAGCAACAGGAAAATCGGCTCAGTTTGGCCTCCACCCATGACTTCCGTCCGCCATAGAAGGTCCTACGCCAGTATCCGCCCTACTACACTCAAGCACAATAGTTGTTGCAGGGATCTTCCTACTAATCCGCCTCCACCCCCTAATAGAAAATAATCAACTTGCACTAACAATCTGCCTCTGCTTAGGAGCATTAACCTCACTATTCACAGCCACATGTGCCCTAACCCAAAACGACATCAAAAAAATTGTAGCTTTCTCAACATCAAGTCAATTAGGACTAATAATAGTTACAATTGGCTTAAACCAACCACAACTAGCATTCCTCCACATTTGCACACATGCTTTCTTTAAAGCCATATTATTCTTATGCTCAGGGTCAATTATTCACAGCCTAAACGACGAACAAGACATTCGAAAAATAGGAGGCCTATTCAATATTATACCTGCCACCTCAACCTACTTCACAATTGGTAGCCTAGCCTTGACAGGAACCCCATTTCTAGCAGGATTCTTCTCAAAAGACGCAATCATTGAAGCCCTAAACACCTCTTACCTAAACGCCTGAGCCCTAATTCTTACACTAATTGCAACATCATTCACCGCAGTCTATAGTTTCCGACTAGTATACTTTGTAATTATAGGAACCCCACGATTCCTACCATTGTCCCCAATCAATGAAAACAATCCACTAGTAATCAACTCAATCAAACGACTTGCTTGAGGAAGCATCATCGCAGGCCTCATTATTACACAAAACTTCCTACCAATAAAAACACCAACCATAACAATACCAACCACCCTCAAAATAGCAGCCCTTTTAGTAACCATCACAGGCCTGCTAGTAGCCATAGACCTTGCTAATACAACAAGTAAACAAGTAAAAATTACCCCAGTAATCTCCACACACCACTTCTCAAACATGCTAGGGTTCTTCCCCGCAATCACCCATCGACTCCTCCCAAAACTTAATCTCACCCTCGGACAATCAGCTGCCACCCAACTAGATAAAACATGACTTGAAACAATCGGACCAAAAGGCCTAGCACTAACACAAACAATTTTAGCAAAAATCACAAACGACATCACACGAGGGATAATCAAAACATATCTAACCATCTTCCTCCTAACCCTAATCCTAGCCACTATCCCAGTCCTACTCTAAACCGCTCGAAGAGTCCCACGACTTAATCCACGAGTAAGCTCCAACACGACAAGCAAAGTCAAAAGCAACACCCAAGCACAAATAACTAACATCCCACCGCCAGACGAGTATATAACAGCCACACCACTAATATCCCCCCGCAAAACAGAAAATTCCTTTAACCCATCAACAACCACTCAAGAACCCTCATACCACCCCCCTCAAAAAAGCCCCGCCACCAAACTAACCCCCAACAAATAAACCAGAACATACCCCAACACAGAGCGACTACCCCAAGCCTCTGGAAAAGGCTCAGCAGCTAAGGCTGCTGAATAGGCAAAAACCACGAGCATCCCCCCTAAATAAATTAAAAAAAGGACCAATGACAAAAAAGAGCCCCCATGACCAACCAAAACCCCACACCCAACCCCAGCTGCAACCACCAACCCAAGAGCAGCAAAATATGGAGTAGGATTAGAAGCAACAGCAACTAAGCCCACAACTAAAGCCATTAACAACAAAAACATAAAATAGGTCATAATTCTTGCTCAGACTTTAACCGAGACCAATGACTTGAAGAACCACCGTTGTTATTCAACTACAAGAACCACTAATGGCAAGCCTACGAAAAACACACCCCCTCATTAAAATCGCTAACGACGCACTAGTCGACCTACCAGCACCATCAAACATCTCAGCATGATGAAACTTTGGATCCCTCCTAGGATTATGCTTAATTACCCAAATCCTAACCGGACTATTCCTAGCCATACACTATACCTCAGACATCTCAACTGCATTCTCATCAGTAACTCACATCTGCCGCGACGTAAATTACGGCTGATTAATCCGTAATATGCACGCCAACGGAGCATCATTCTTCTTCATCTGTATTTATATACACATTGCCCGAGGCCTATACTACGGATCGTACTTATACAAAGAAACCTGAAACATCGGCGTAGTACTCCTACTATTAGTCATAATAACAGCCTTCGTTGGCTACGTCCTTCCATGAGGACAAATATCCTTCTGAGGTGCCACAGTAATTACAAACCTATTATCTGCCGTACCTTATATAGGAGACATACTAGTACAATGAATCTGAGGTGGCTTCTCAGTAGATAATGCAACATTAACACGCTTCTTTGCATTCCACTTCCTACTGCCATTTATCATCGCCGCCGCAACCATCATCCACCTTCTATTTCTCCACGAAACAGGATCTAACAACCCAATTGGATTAAACTCAGACGCCGACAAAATCTCCTTCCATCCGTACTTCACATACAAAGACCTCCTTGGGTTCGTAATTATACTGCTAGCTCTTACATTACTAGCATTATTCTCCCCAAACCTACTAGGGGACCCAGAAAACTTCACCCCCGCAAACCCCTTAGTAACCCCACCACATATCAAACCAGAGTGATACTTCCTATTCGCCTACGCCATTTTACGATCAATTCCCAACAAACTAGGAGGAGTTCTCGCATTACTATTCTCAATCCTAGTACTAATAGTAGTACCCCTCCTACACACCTCAAAACAACGAGGGCTAACATTCCGCCCAATTACCCAATTCTTATTCTGAACCCTGGTGGCGGACATAATCATCTTAACATGAATTGGAGGCATACCAGTAGAACACCCATTCATTATTATTGGACAAATCGCATCCGTACTATACTTTGCATTATTCCTAATTTTTATCCCACTAGCAGGATGATTAGAAAACAAAGCACTAGAATGAGCTTGCCCTAGTAGCTTAGCCTAAAAGCATCGGTCTTGTAATCCGAAGATCGGAGGTTAAACTCCTCCCTAGCGCCCAGAAAAAGGAGATTTTAACTCCCACCCCTGGCTCCCAAAGCCAGAATTCTAAACTAAACTATTTTCTGAAAAAGCATGCCTATATGGTATAGTACATATTATGCATAATATTACATTAATGTATTAGTACATCTATGTATTATCACCAACCCATTATTTAGACCATAAAGCAAGTACTGGTTTTTAAGGTAAGCATAAGGCATAAGATTAAGACTCACAAGTAAACTATTTTAACCTGGGAAATAGATTGGTCCCCAAAAAATTGACCTCAGAATTTTCCTTGGAGTATCAACTATGGTTTCGCTAAAACATTTTAATGTAGTAAGAGACCACCAACCCACTGTATAAAGGAATATCATGCATGATAGAATCAGGGGCAACAATTGTGAGGGTTGCACAATATGAACTATTACTGGCATCTGGTTCCTATTTCAGGTCCATAACTGTAAGACTCCCCCCAATAATAATTATACTGGCATCTGATTAATGGTGTAGTACATATGTCTCGTTACCCACCATGCCGGGCATTCTTTTATATGCATAGGGTATCTCTTTCTGGTCTCCTTTCATCTGGCATCTCAGAGTGCAAATCCAAATGGTTATTAAGGGTGAACATTTTCCTTGTATGCGACAATATATCTTAATTATCGTAAGACATAAGTTAAGCATCGCATTCTGTTAGTTCAAGTGCATAACACATACATCTCTTATTCAACTATACCTGCTATAATGCCCCCTTTGGTTTTTGCGCGACAAACCCCCCTACCCCCCTACGCTCAAAAAATCCTGTTTTCCTTGTCAAACCCCGAAACCAAGGAGGACCCAAGAACGTACCAAGCCAACAAGTTGAAATATGAATTGGCTATCCCACATTATATATATATATATATATATATGCATCAATTTTTATATTTTTTTTAATTCAACATTTAACCTATAAAAACCAGATGAAGCCTCCACAAAAAATAACTCGACACTAAATATTCTAATATAATAACCA